ACATAATGCATGAAAGGATCCTTAAACAACCATAGATTGGCCTGAAAGGCCTTAGCAAAAGCTTCTACAAGTACAAGATGTTCTAGTTTTCCATAGAAATAGATTCGTTCAAGAAGGGTTCCAGAAGACGTTGAATATAAATGAGAAGATTGGTTACGAAGAAAGACGAAGATGGATTCATATTCACATAGATGAGAATTATATAGGACGAAGAAAAACCTTTTATTTCTTTTTGAAAAACAAGAACTGGCTTTATTTGGAGTATTCCAACTACGATACTCATGGAGAAAGAATCGTAATAAATGTAAAGAAGAAGCGTCTTTTACCCAATAGCGCAGAGTTTGAATCAATATTTCCAGATGGGCTGGGTAGGGTATTAATATCTCCAATACATAAATTAAATGTGAAAAATTGTCCTCTAAAAAAGGGAATATTGAATGAATTGATCGTAAATTATGAGATTTAACTATTCCTTTCCTTTCTAGCGAAGATAATAATCGGAGATAAAACGGAATTTCTACAATGACTGCAAATCCTTCTGATATCATTTGAAAAGAAAAATTATTGTTGCGTCCAAAAAATATATTTTGGTTAAAATCATTAGCAAAAAGAATCAAATGCTTCTGTTCATACTGATACATTCGCTCAATTGCACGTTTCACAATTAGTAAACTGAATTTATTATAACCTGCGTTTTCCAAAAAAATGGATCTATTTCTATTTAAACCATGATCATGCGCAAGTGCATAAATATACTCCTGAAAGATAAGTGGATATAAGAAGTAGTGTTGTTGAGATCTATTTAGCTTTAAATATCTTTGGAATTCCTCCATTTGAAATTCTAGTTGAACTAAAGGTAGAGGATTTTGGGGGTTATCAATAAAACATAGTGCGATACAGTCAAAACGAGGTATTATAGTAATAAACGAATAGATACCTCGGATACAGGTAAACTTATCAACGGATTCTCTATCCTCTCTTTTCCATTTAAACGAAAAATGTCTATTCGTATAGGATAACAAAATACTTAGAAATCCTTTATTTTTTCAACCTAATCGCTCTTTTGATTTTGGAATTTTTTTATCAATATACTGTTTCTTCTACACACATTTCTCATTTCTATTCCATAATGGAAAATGTCAATAGTTAGGATTCATAAAAAAAAAAAAGAATCCGTTCATGGGATAATCTCTTCCCGTATCAGGCACTAATACATTTTTAACGTCTAATTAAATCGGGTAATCGTTCAAATTAAGAACAGAAGCTCGTTGCTTTTTTCCCTATAATCAATAAATTGAAGCCATTAGGGCTCTATCTCTATCCATTTATTCATCCGACCCAACTTTAAATTGAATTCATTTTGTTCCGTTTCAAAAAAGAACACAAGGGTTTGTACCTATTCGGAAAGAATGAAATATTTCTCAGAAATCTTAGTTGATCCGACATGCTATTTTTTCCATTCATTCCCTTTCAGGATCAGTCGTGGTCTTCCAAACTTTACCGATGGTATGGACGAATCCCTCGCTTCATCCAAATGTGTAAAAGATCCTAGCCGCACTTAAAAGCCGAGTACTCTACCGTTGAGTTAGCAACCCGAATAGAAAAAGTTTATGTAGATACAATCAAAAAGAAAAAGATAGATAAATGTCAAAATTTATAGACCACCTCTTAGTTCTTATGTTATCGACTTTTCAATCAAAACCCCTATTCTTATTATATCTTAGTTCAAATTATATTCTATTAAAGAGAATCCAAGGAATCCCATTATTTGAATAATATAAGGTTATAAGGTAAAAATCAAACCTCTCGGACATAAATAAATTTATCTACTTATCACGATGAATTATATTTGTTCGATACACTGTTGTCAATATAAATGTTGAGAAAAGAATACAACGGAAAAACAAAATAAATTATATTTATTTCAATACTATTAAAAAAATAAAAAAGGGCTTGTGTTGGATTGGCACTATATAGCTGAAAAAGTTTAGATAAAGGAATAAAGAAGGAAGAAGTAGAAAAAATATCAGATTTATATTGATTTATTTTATTCAATCAATAATAAGTAAAAGGAGGATTCCTTGGTTATTACTTATTAGTAGAGTTCCAACGAAAACCGACCAATTGAAGGAACTCCCAGAATTTTCTATTTCTAGGATCAAGCAACTCGGGTTTTGTCGTTCTAGAACATGAGATTTTATAGAAGCAATGAAAAATAGATATGAGTAGAATCCAAAAAGGAAAAAATATAAATACAAAAATAATTTATATAAGAATTACTACCCCTTTCTATTTCTTTATTTCCTTAATTAAATTTTTTTTGATTAGGAACAAGCTACTTAAAAACCTCCGCCTTTTTTAAAAGATCCCGAACAGTTCCTGTGGGCTGAGCGCCCTTTTCAAGGAAATATAGAATAGCAGGAACGTTTAAATAACTTTGATTCTTTATCGGATCATAAAAACCTACGTTCCGAAGATCTCTTCCTTCTCTTCGGGATCGAACATCAATTGCAACGATTCGATAGACGGCTCATTGGGATAGATCTAAGTAAATGAACAAGACCCCCCCTAGAAACGTATAGGAAGTTTTCTCCTCGTACGGCTCGAGAAAAAATGATTTGGAGTTTTGTCTACGTATAGAATTATATTTAATGGCAAAGGAGTTGATAAAATAAATTATAATGGGATTTAACTCATTTTTTTTCTTCCCCCTTCCTGAAAAAAAAATCATTTGTACCCATAACTCAAGTTGGATAATTCTCAAATAGCTTAAAAGAAAAAAAATCTTTAGGCAATTTATTTCATTTTTTGAATGGTCTTTAACCCCCTCTTGTTTGTCTCATTTAATCTTTATTATTATATATTATACAGTTATTGAGACAATTGAAAAACGGCGTTTCCTTGTTCTGGGATCCTTTTTTCTTTGTTTTAAATCAGTGGGTTTAGACATTACTTCGGTGCTTCTTAATCCTTACAAAATGGCAGCAACATACCCCTTTTGTGATTTCTTTCTATCAAAGAATCATATAAACTCTCGATTCCCGCGCGATACACTTTGAATCGAAAGACTTTTATCAATTCCAACAAATTTTACTTTTGAATTAAAAACTTGACTGAATCGGATCCTTTCGATTTATATTTTATATATTGATATACTTACGAAGTTGTTCCAATTTATTGATTGGTATTAACCCTAGATTCTTGCCCCCTGAAAGATGAATCCATAGTTTCTACCCGAGCTCCATCATGTACTCTATTTTTCATTACAACCTAACAAAAATAAGGATTCTAGTGAAAACAGAACAGATGTCGGGTCAAGAGCATCTTCATTCATAGAAAAGATGGCGGATGTAAGAATAAAAATCCACACCGGATCGTGTCCTTCAAGTCGCACGTTGCTTTCTACCACAGCGTTTCAAACGAAGTTTTACCATAACAAAACATTCCTCTAATTTGGAACCCATATGGAATTGATTCAATTATGGAATCATGAATAGTCATTGGTTCCGTCGATACATAAACATTTTCATCTATACCCTTTTTTCTTCTATACAAAGATGGTAAAATTTTTTTTTGAAGCAATCTTAGTAAAACCCCACCTATTATTGTATGTTATTGTATGAATGCAACACTTTACTTTTTATTAAAAAAACTAATAGAAATATAGCAAAGAATACGAATATGAATAAATGAATTCTTTTTTACTCTGCATCTTAAAGTGACTCAATATGGCCCATTTCCTACTTTTTTGAATACCAAAGATTCAACTCAAAAGCAATCATTAAAATTTTTTATAATCGAAAAAGTTTACTATTTAGATATCATTATTTGAATAAAGTTTTACAGTAAAGACTAAAAATTTGATTATCATAAAAAAATAAAAATATCTTTTCTTTTCGAATTGAACCATCAACTATTTAAGATTTAAAGCAGATAAATGAATTGAACAAAAACCCCATTTTTGTGTGAAGATAGATAAAAAAGACCGATCTAAGAGAAGATTTAGGTACTTGTTCTTTCAATTTTAATTTTATTAATAAGATAAGATGAACGAAGTAGGGGTTTTTCATACCTATCAGATAGACTGAACTACAGTCTTTATTCTGGATCCGTTACATATGTAACTTGATTCGTTGTTAATGAGATTCGGACATACACAGATATAGAGATATTTAAATGAAGACCTCCTGTTACTGTTACTAATTAAGAACTATCTAACCCACGACTCTCTGGGAATGCTGAATCAGAACAAAAAAAAGGATCCCCTTTGGGGAAAGGATACTCTCTAGGGACAAAGACAAACAAGTCCAGATTGGGCGCTTGCTCGTAATTTTTTAGTTTACCCAAACCCAGTCTTGTCTTAAGAGACGTAATCCCATTAATCCCATTAATTGAATGTAATAACCTTACTCTTGTTTAGAATAAAGAGATCCTAATAATTTTTGGCTACCCCATTTAAGTTTAATTTGAATGGATAAAGAATAAGATATAGGAAAGAAGGGCTCTTTCTTATTGTGATTCAAAATAAAATATATCGTTGAAAATTAAAAAAGATATGAGACGTAAGGTTTTTCTTCAAATTAAGTAGCTAAACCCCTTCAATATGCAATATGAAGGGAATGAACATATGATGAAAAATCCGTCATACTTTATTTTATTTTTTAATTAGTTGAATTCAACTAGGGTGTGACCTATGTTACCATCATATCTTGATCACAAACAAATATATTTAGTACTATCTGTATGTTGTGAAAAACAAAGATATGATTCATAAAAGAATATTTATAAATTATAAAAGAAACAAGAATGACATTCTATCCAATATTAGGCATTTAAACATAACGTTATTTTCAAAAGATACTTTTACTCTGATACAAGGTATATACCTGGGACGAAAGGATTCGAACCTCCGAATACCGGGACCAAAACCCGTTGCCTTACCACTTGGCCACGCCCCATCTATATTTCCATTCTACACTAATAAAGAATAATATTAGTAT